ATAATACCCCCAATTGCCCCTTTACTATGAATTTTTTTTTTTATTCTTATGGTAATTTTATTGATAATTATTTTTTTTTCATTATTTTTTAGATTAAATTTTAAAAAAATTAACTATCTAAATCTTAAAAAAAAAAATAACACTATTCTATGAATAGTTTAAAAATATTAATATAATATAAAAAATTTTTATTTTATTAAAAATCAAATATGATTTTATTAATCTAAAGTTAAGTTTTAATTTTTTTACTGAGAAGGCATATTAAATAAACATAAAGTAGAAAAATTTCTTATCTTTGGTATCAAAGTAAATAGAATAGAAATTAAATTAAAATTTCCCGAAATAAAAAGATTTTTTAATATGAAAATAAAAAGTGTCAATTTTATTTACAAATATTGAAGGAATTAAGAAATTATTCGTTTTTTATTATCTGGTTCTTTAAATTTGTTAGAGGCTAAAATTTTATAAATATAAAAGATAAGTTTTATATTTTAAATTATACAATTTATATTTCCATTAATTTACTTTATGAAATCCTCATTGCATAAATTGGAATTTTAGACCTTAAAAATTTTTATTTTTAAATTATCAATTAAAGAAAGATAAAAATTAAAAAAAATTTAATTTTATTATTTAATTATTATTTAATTAATTTGAAAATGAATGTTTTTATATGGAATCAACATAATAACGACAGTTTAACAAAAACATAGTTTTATAAATTTTTATAAAGTTAAATCCTGCTCCATGAAATTTAAATAGCTGCGGTAAATCGTGCAAAGGTAGCATAATCAATTGTCTTTTTATTAAGGTCTGGAATAAAAGATTAAACGATTTTTATGTATTTGTATGAAGATCTTAAAAAATTTAAATTTTGAATCAAAATGTTCAAATTTTTTAAAGGGACGAGAAGACCCTAAAATTTTTATAAATAAAACTTATATAAGTAAAATTTATTTAATTGGGGAAATTTTTTGACTAAACTCATTATAAAAAAACCATATTTTATGAATTAATAAGAGAAACTCTAAATTAAAGAATAATTACTTTAGGGATAACAGCACAATAATAAAAAAGGAGATCTAATTTAATTTTATGATTGTGACCTCGATGTTGAATTAAGATAACTTTATTTGTAGAAATTTAAAGTTTTAGACTGTTCGTCTACTCGGTCTTACATGATTTGAGTTCAGACCGACGTAAGTCAGGTCAGATTCTATCTTTTTTAATTTATCGTGTGTACGAAAGGATAATGAATAAAAAATTAAAAATTTTGACTAATTGTAAGCCGGTTAAATGATTAAAGTATTTAAACCAAAAAACCATCTAATAACTTTAATATTGAGTAAGTAATTATTTTAAAAATAAATAAATGAGTTTAATAATTTATTTTTGAATAAATAAAGTGGGGAACACTCATGTGCCAGCTTCAGCGGTAAAACAAGATATAATTTCACCATGAAATTATTTTGCCACTAATTTTATCATATCAAGAGAAAAATTTTTATAAAGTTTAATTTTTCATGAATTAATTATTAAGTACAATTTTAATTAATTAACCTAAAATTAATTTTAAAGTACAAAATAAAGACCTGGATTAGATAACCAGTTATTATGTATAAATAAACAACTCAAGAGTAACAACTAAGGATTATGGCGGCATTAAATCAAATTAGAGATTTTTGGGCATAATAGAGATTCCACAATAATCTTACTTTATTTAGTTACCACTCATTTTTTATATCGCCGTCTAAAAATTTTCAACCCAAATTTAATTTGTTTTAAATATTTTTAATGAAGTCAGGTAAAGATGAAGATTATAATAAAGTAAACTTGAAAATCAATAAAATTTACGTGATTTTAATTTTGAAATGGTTATAAAACGAATTTAATAGTAAACATAATTTACAATATTATTTTGAATAAAGCAATTTAATGTGTACAAACTGCCCGTCACTTCAGATTAATTATCTGAATAAGTCGTAACATGGTTATTTTACCGGAAGGTGAAGTTAATTTTATGAACTTTTCATCATTTGAGAATAATTTCAAATTAGTGAAGGAGAAAATTTAATTGTTCTTCCGTACAAAGTTGTCAGTCAAGAAAAAATTTTAATTCCAGTTGGAATTGCGATAATCATTGTAGCAGATGTGAAATAAGCTCGTCTATCTACATCTATCCCAATAGTAAATATATGGTGTGCTCAAACAATAAATCCCAACCTACCAATAGATAATATAGCATAAATTATTCCTAAAGATCCAAAAATTTCTTTTATTCTTTCATTTATTACTATTAAAGAAATTAATCCAAAGCCTGGAAGAATTAAAATATAAACTTCAGGATGACCAAAAAATCAAAATAAATGTTGATATAAAATAGGATCACCGCCCCCTGATGGATCAAAAAAAGAAGTATTAAAATTTCGATCAAATAATAATATTGTAATCGCACCTGCTAAAACTGGCAATGATAATAATAATAAAATAGCTGTAATTAAAACGGATCATCTATAAAGAGAAAGATAGGAAAAATTTTTTTTAAAAATTCACAAATTTACTCTTGAAGTAATAAAATTAATTGCTCCTAAAATTGAACTCACTCCCGCTAGATGAAGAGAAAAAATTACTAAATCAACCCTTGAAGAAGAATTAAAAATGATGTTTGATAAAGGAGGATAAACAGTTCATCCTGTGCCTGCACCAACATTAACAAATATTCTGAAACTAATTATAATTAAAGATGGAGGCAAAAGTCAAAATCTTAAATTATTTAAACGAGGAAAAGCTATATCTGGAGAATTTAAAAGCATAGGAATCAATCAATTTGCATATCCTCCAATCAAAATAGGTATAATGAAAAAAAAAATTATTAAAAAAGCATGTGAAGTAATATCAAAATTCAAATTTAAAGGTAGAACCATTTTATTGATTTACTTGTTGGTCAATGTTAAATTATTATTTTTTCTTCAATTATTAATAGTGTTATGTTGATGGTTTAACATTTCGATCTCAAATCCATTCATATTGGGATAAGTTAAATTAATTTAACTCTCGCATCAACTTTGTATTTTTGAGGAAATAAATCAACGCTGGAACGTTTAAATTTGTTTAGGTTCCGGACAGGTTGATTTTATGGTCAGTGTTCTGAAATTTGTGGAGTTAATCATTCTTTTATGCCAATTAAAGTTGAATTTGTTAATATAAAAAATTATAAACCATATAGGGTTATAATTGTTAATTTTTCATGCAATTTAATAACTATTGGCTCATTATTATTCTTATCTAGGAGTGGGCTATAAAATTTTTATATCTAATATGAAAATTATAAATAAAAAGAAAATAAAAAGATTTATATTTTAAATATGGTTGATTAGATTAATAATTTTTTACATAAAAATTATTTGCACTAACATTTTTATTTGTTATCTTTATGGGAAATTATAATAGTATTAGGATGTTTCATAAATTAATTAATAAATTTCGTGATGAAATCATATAATGAATTTTTGTTTATACCGCTGAAGTTGACACATGAGTTTCCCATTTTGTTATAATTTTATATTTAATTCTTAGTTTTTCTAACCTTTACTTAAATGTTGATATGGTTAAGAAATTTTTAAAAATTCATTCTCTTTCAGCTTTAAAAGGCGGGATAATTATTTAATAAGAGACCAGATTAATTATTAAGTTAATAGATCAATTTCAACGCTTGAAATAAATTTTAATTTTATTAAAAAGATTAGAGTAATATTTATTTATAGAAAATCCAATAGTTAAAAATAATTTTAATTTATTTAATTTGCTTTTTGATTTGAATTTTTAATTTAATACTATTCAAATATAAAATTCAAGAAAAATTTTTAATTATTTTTAATAGATTTGTCTCGTCAAATAACTTTAATGCTATTAATAAAAATTTTCAACCCAAATTTAATTTATTTAATATTTATTTTTAATTCTGGTTATTTTTAAAATTTTATTAGTTTTTAATTTTTATTTGCCTATAAGAGGGTCAACTATTACATTATGGCATTGATTTACAATATGACTAGTCATAAATTTAAGTACTTTAGCTTTTAGACTTATATAATAATATAAAATTTAATCGAAAATGTAAGTTTTCAAAGAAGAATTTATTTTGTTTTTCTCTTTGTTTAAAACTTTTAATATCTCCATTTTTGTTTTGAACAATTTATTCTAATTTAGAATATTAATCTATTATTTATTAATTATAATCCCTATTTACTCAAAATATCGGACTTATTAGCATTATTATTAATTTAATTCCTATTAATATAATTGAGTTTATATATTGAATATTGCTATTAGGTATTATTAATTTTGACTACATTTATATATTCTAACAGTTAAATTTGCAATTGTGTTGAATAGAACTAATTTCGGGATTCTTGATATACTTATTTTTATTATTCATTTATATGTATTTAAATTTTAATAAGTTTAGGTGCAATTTGCGGAATAAAACTAATTTGCTGATAGCATAATCAGCTATAGATTATGATTATTAAAAAGCTGGAAGTAATGAATATGTTTAAGCTAGATAGCCCCTTAACAAATTTATGTTTAATTAAATCCTGCTCCATGAAATTAAACGTGTTTGTTTATATTATTCGTTTATCTCCTCCTCAAAACGATCCATAAATTAATCATTTTAAATTATAAAATTTAGGACACTTCCGTTTTTAGTATATAAAAAATTGATGGTGAAGAAAAAGAAAATACCATTTTTATTAATATCGGACAATGAAATTTATAAAATTAATTTAAATAAATTTTAAGTAATGTAAAATTTTATTTTTAGTAGCTTAAATTTAAAGCGAAACTTTGAAGAAGTTTAGATATTTAATAATCTAAAAATATTTTAACTATGTTAAAAATGGTTTCCTCGATAAACATAGTATATAAAGTTAATAATTTGATAATCTAATTTAAGATAATAAATTGTAAATTTAAAAATGTTTCTAACTCAAATTTTATAGGTAAACATTTTAGTAAATCTAAAAAATTCAATGAAAATAATTGGAATTTTCATCATAATTATTATTATTTTTATTTAATTTTAAAAATGTAAACAATATATATATACACACATATATATATATATATACCAGATAATAAATGAGGAATACCAACTATAATTATAATAGAGGTTGATTTTATCTGCTTTTATTAATTTACGTTGATAAAAATAAACAAAATAAAGGGACAGAAAACATTTTAAATAAAAGAAGTAAATCCTATGCTTTTCCTCGTTTAAATAATTTAGGATTTTGACTTTTGCCTCCATCTTTAATTATAATTAGTTTCAGAATATTTGTTAATGTTGGTGCAGGCACAGGATGAACTGTTTATCCTCCTTTATCAAACATCATTTTTAATTCTTCTTCAAGGGTTGATTTAGTAATTTTTTCTCTTCATCTAGCGGGAGTGAGTTTAAAAAAAATTTTTTCTTTTGTATTTTTAATTTTCACTAAATTAGGTTATATATATCAATTTTAATTGGCTGAGATGGGTTAGGAATTACTTCTTTTTTATTAATTTGTTTTTATCATTCAAATTTAAGGATAAATTCTTCTTTAATTACTGTTTTAATTAATCGAGTTGGGGATTGATAATTATTTCAATTATTACTTTATTTATTTTCTTAACCAGAAATGAATAATAAAGTTAGTAACCAAGAAGATTAAACTTATTTAATCCCCAGTGGAAAATATTCCATGGGGGATTAAATAAGATAGAAACCTTTCCAACAAGTTAATAATCTAAAAAGCATCTAAGCGCATCCTTAATAATCACTATTAGAAATAATTATAAATTTTTAATTATTTTATTTTTGACAAACATGTTTTTTTAAACTAAAAAATAATTACTTTATTCAGTGAATAAATTGATCACCTTTTGTTTTAAGTTTTATCAATAAAACATCCAAACTTAAAAGCAGATCTAAAAGTTTATTTATATTGAATTGTAAATTCAAATACTTAATTATATTTTAATAATTACTAGAATTATCTCAAATTAATGAGAAGCATCTTGTTAGAAGCAAGATATTAATAATTCATTGATCCATCTGAAAATAAATTGAGTTATTGGTTATTGTTATTACACCTTAAGCTCATGAGATTAATAGTCTAAATTTAGCCTATTTTTTGTGGAATAACTTTATCAGACTGTATAAAAAGTAACAATTCAATTAAAAATTATTCTATTCATATAATTATATCAATATTAAAATTTCATCTCTCTACTGAAAATTAAAATTAATGAAAGGCGCCAATTTTTTTAAATTTATCTTTTATCTCTATTTTATCTTTATCATTCATGCAAACATTACTTCACATGCTTTTTTAATAAATCTATTTTGATTGGAGAGTATGTGAATTAATTATTCCATACACCTTTAAAATATAAAGAATTTTAAATTTATTTTGATCTTTCGTTTAGAATAATCAATAAATTCTTCATATAGCTTGAGAACTTGTTAATATTTGTTTTGAGAGAAATTTGTTAAATGCTTTAGATTTGGCATCTATTCCTAAAGAATTTTTTGGAGGCACTTTCTGCTAATATTATTGCAGGGCATATTATTATAATTTTGATTAGAAATCCTCAGTTTTTAGTTAAAGGTTCTTTTTCTCGTACACTATGTCCCCATAAAAGATACAGGCTTCAAGGAGAAAATTTAATTTTAATTTTTTCATTTTGCTGTTAATTTGATAAATGATTCTCATACCAGGATAAACGAATTTGATATTTGAAGATTACACAGTTCAATTTAGATCTTTCTCCTAACTTAGAAGGATAAGTTAAATTAACTCTCGCGGGGTTTTCCACGGAGTGAAAATTTATTGAATAATTTTTATAAAATTAACCTTATCCCACTATTAAAGAAATGTCAATTATAATATTAATAGAGGTTGATTTTTATGACAATTAATATTACAGATAAATTTTGAATTAAAATAATAATAAAGGTTAGCATAAATCATTTGAATATATTAGTTTCATTTGTAATTCACTTTTAGAATTCTAATTTTTTACCTGAAATGAATCAAGTATAATTTCAAAAATCATTTCATTTTTTATTAAATTTCTGATCTATATAAAGTTAATAAGATAAAAAACATAAGGTTGAATAAAAGCAACACCAAATTCTAAAATTGAAATAATTAATTCAACTATTCAATAGATAAAACCTTAAAATAAGGTTATGCCCGATTTATATAAGATTTTATTGTCAAGATAGTTTTAATTAATTTTTATAATTAATAATTTAATTACACTACTTATAATCAATTGGTAAATTACTTATTGGGGTTTAATTTTGTTATAATTTTATATTTAATTATAACTTAGTTTTCTAACCTTTACTTAAATGTTGATATGGTTAAGAAATTTTTAAAAATTCATTCTCTTTCAGCTTTAAAAGGCGGGATAATTATTATTTAAAATAAAGAAGTTCCTAACCCTTCAATCAATTAAAATTGATGATTGAAATTTTCATTGGTTTGTTGTTGGTATAAACTTATGTTTCAACCATCAAATTTATTTAATTTTTGAAAAATAATTAGCAGAAAGACGGATCGCTAAATAAAAGGACGAATTAAAAAATTTCTTTTATTACTATTAAAGAAATTAACCCAAATTCTGGAAAATAAATTTGGATTAATTAAATTCTAAGTTTAATATACCTTAACTATCAAAGGGTTATTTTGATGAAATAAACATAATATAAACTATTTATTAAACTTAAAAGATAAAATATTATCTTATTTTCTTCATGTTAAAATTTAAGTTGCTATATTTAATTTTCAGGAAAATATCAAAATTTATTTACTTGAACTCCTTAATGGTACATTTGTTTTATTGAAGAAGATTCTTTTCTAAAAGAGTTTGATAACTAGGCAAAATAATAAATAACTGATTTTATACAAAAATGGCCTAATAAGTTGAAACAAGCGAAAATAAATTTCCTAATTTAAACTTATTTATAATCAATTACATGTTGATAATTTTAAAAAAAAAATTCAAATTTTTATTTTACAATAGTTAGTTACAATTTATAATGTTTTCTCGTCTCTTTATTGTAATTACTGTTGCCCCCATAATGATATCTGTCCCCAAGGTAAACATAGCCTAAAAAAGCAGTCGCTATTAAAATAAAAAAAATTAATATCCCTCTAATTCAAACTTTATAGAGGTAAAAAGAATTATAAAATATAGCTTTATCAATATGTAAATAACATAAAATAAAAAATACCGAGGCTCCAGAAGAATGTATAAATTGAATATAATATGTTCTAATGTTTATATCTAACTATTTATCGGGGAAATTTTATAATTAAATTCATTCATAAAAAGGCGTGATTATATTATCAGTCTTAGTAATCTTTACATTTTTTAAACCTTTATAAATAAAAAAAAATCGAAACTTTCCGCTTTGAGTTGAGAAAAATTTATTTAATCTTATTTTTGTGAATAATTTTTTTTTTCATATTAACTTGATTATGTATAAAACCAGTTGAATCCCCAAAGCAAGTATTAAACTATAGTTTATTTTAAAATTTATTTATAATTATATACCATTAACAAAATAATTATATATTATTAGAATAATTAATATTCTAAGATTAGTAGATTTTTATTTCCATGTAAATGATACGGTCCGGGAGGTTGTTAATCGCAGAAACCTTAAGGCTGAAGAGGCCAACGAGGTATCCTTCGAGCTAAATCCGGAGTTAATAGCTCCTCTGCCCCACAACCAGATTTAAAAATTGTAATTGCGTTGTCCTCAGTTAGTCGTATAAGATTTATAACTTTAAGAATGATTAATCATATTTTTAAATATAAAAAGGAAGGTAAAATTATTATGATAATTTTTCATGGAAACAAAAAGTAAATCAAAAAATTTAACCAATTGTGTTTTTATGAAATTTTAACGAAGAAAATCATGAAAAGTCTAAATAAAAATTATTTTTTAATTTAAATTAGCCTTGTTTTAAACTACTCCAAAAAGTTCAATTTTATTGAATAATTTTATAAAGTTAATCTTACCCCAGATAATTCCTCCTTCGAATAAGATCTTTTTTGCCAACTATAAAAGGAATTATTATAATAGAGGTTGTTTATGAATTTTAAAGTGAAATGGTAATTATTAGATCTAAATAAAAGGCATTTTAAACTATTATTAAACTTAATTATTGATAAATTTAAATTTGAAAAATAAATAATTAATAATTATTCTTTTCATCTGGTTGATATTAGACCTTGACTAATTATTACAAGATTTATATTATTAAATTTAGTTTTATCATTATCTTGATGAAGATTTATATACAGGAAATTCTATTATATAATATTATAAGCAAGCCAATCTTCGTGTATTACTCATAACCCTCGAGGTTCAAATTTTGATGGATCACCCACAATATAATATCATTCTTAGACGAGCATGAAAATTGGATCAACCTTATAGAATTTCAGACTGTATTTTAGAATCCCATCTAAATGTGTTAGTTACAGAGAGACCAATTATTATCGTAATATCAAATAGGATTATATTCATCATGATTCCAACAAGGTCGAATAAAAAAGTTTTTTAATTCTTTTTCAAATCCATTCCTATTGGAATAAGATAATTAGGTTCTTCACAAAAAATATCAGTATTAATAAAAGGGTAACATTGATAAGTTCAAAGAACGATGTAAAGTATTTTTAAGAGGAGTAGTAATTATAAGATCAAATAAAGAAGAAATATTTTCATTTTGGATTCCATAAATTAATTTAAATTCATTTTCATTAAGATTAAAAAAAGTTTTTTATAAAGATGTACAAGTTAATAAGTCCAAAGAATGAAAGAAAACTATAGTTTGATCTGAAAGTAAGTAAGCAATTTGAAATTTTATCCCTTGCGTGAAAAATTTTTTAGTTTCGATGAAAATACAGGTTTAGATTTAAAATATTTAAACATCAATTGATTAAAATCAAACCTAAAATATAAAAAATCGAAATAAGATTAAAGGCTGTTTATTAAAAATTTTTGCTCCATGAAATTTATTATGTAAACATAAGTTATCACTAGATGTTAACACAATAATAATAGAAATAATTTTTTTGTAAAAAATTACTATTAGTCTAATCAACCATATTAAAAAAAAAATGGAAGGAAACCTCTAATAATTAACAAAATTTAATAATGAATAAATTTATTAATAAATTTTCGCTTCTTAGAAATGTTTCAGCTAATACCACAAAACAAATTATAGTAAGAATTCAAATAAATATAATTTTTTTAATGTCGGAGAGCTCACATTAAAACCTCCTCAAATCCATTCTACTATCAAAGATCCAATAAAAGGAATTACAGAAATTAAAATTGTAATTACTGTTGCCCCCCATAATGATATCTGTACTCAAAGTTAAAGTTAATAATTAATTTTATAGTTTAAAGTGAGATTTAAATTATAGTTTAAATAAAAATTTAATTTGTGAGAAAAATAATAATAAAATTTTAAAACAAAAAGTTTTAGTTCCAAAAATTAGAATATCCTAATAAATTCATAAATAAATTTTCAAAGCTGGTGATTTAAAAAGTTAGATTATTATAATTTAAATTAAACAAAAGAATAGGTTAAACTTTAGACTATTAGCCTCATGAGCTTAAGGTGTAATAATTCACTTCTTTTAAAATTTTCTTTTTAAATTTTGATATTTTCCTGAAAATTAAATATAGCAACATAAATTTTAACATGAAGAAAATAAGATAACACAGATTAAAATTAATAGTTTAATTAAAAATTTAAAATTTCAATTCATCATCAATTTTAATTGATTGATGGGTTAGGAACTTCTTTAATCATAAAATTTAAAAGAAGATTAAACTTATTTAATCTCTAGTGGGAAATATTTCACGGGGGATTAAATAAGATAGAAACCTTTCCAACAAGTTAATAAAGCATCAAAAGTATTAACATTTATATAAGGAATTTTAAACATAGTTATGTATCCTTGATAAAAATTATAAAAAATAATCTTAAAACAAAGAGAAAAAAATTTTACTTTAACTAATTTTATTTCCAGGATTTTGATTGTAAATTTATTAATGTAGCTTCTATAATTAAGGAAAAATATAATGGTGTAATTTTTTGCAGTTTTAAAAAAATTACAACTCATGTGAGTTCTATCACCTACATTAAGCCGAAGCATAATAAATAAATTCGCTGAGTGAATATATTTCATAATTTTACATAAATATTTTTATTTAATTTTTAGGTTCAATAGTTTTTATAATAGGAGCTTTATCTGAAAGAGAGTCTATTATTTAAAAATGGCTGGGGTCTATCCTCGTTCAATTTAAAAAATTTGAACATTATGATTCAAAATTAAAATTTTAAGGTTTTGTAACCTTCATATAATGATTTTTGATTTTTATTACCAACAGAAATTAATTTATCTTATTCCAATAGGAATGGATTTGAGATCGCTTAGGATAGTCATGAATGGGTATTAGTAATTTAAATATAAAATATACTATAATATAATTGAGATTGCTGAATCTTTATAAAACTTTTAATAGCAAAATTTTGTGCATTGAATTTAAGCTTCAAATATAATTAATAATTTTAAAAGATTATCTATAAAATAAAAAAACAAACTATTTTCAATTATTTAAATTCATATTTTTCAAATTTCTAAATACTTAGTCATATTAAAATCATTATATTTTTTAATAAATAACATATTTGTGTACTCGTGTTTTTAAAAATTTTATTTAAAGAATATATTTATGAAAAGTTTCTTTATTTTGTTTTAAATTTTTATCAACATAAGTTAAAATAAATAAATTGTGATCTCTCTATATTGATTTCAATAAAAAAAATTAATGAAGGAGGAATTCTGAAATTAATTTTTCAAATTATTATAAAATATATTAAATTTATTTATAAGAATAATTATAAACAGAAATTTTAAACTTGAAAATAATTTTTCTTTTGATTATAATAGCATTAAAAATTTTTATTATTTGAATTAATAAGACAATATATTATCTCCCATGAAATTTCCAATTAAAAAATTTTTAAATTAAATAAAACTACTCTAAAATTTAAAGAAAACGAATTGAATTAAAAGTTCAATCAGTAATTCATTCTTCAAATAATCTTCATTCTAGAATTTTCTTGTACTGATGAAGCTTTTAATAAAAAATTTTATTTTTACATACTCCATCTAGGATTTGAAGATTTAAGAAAGCGAGCCAAATTTAAACATAATTTAATAGTTTGTAAAATTGAGTCAAAAATTGATCATTTTAATCCGAAATTAAATATACTTCATATATTAATCAATTAAATTTAATTAAGGAATAAAATTCTTTTTATCTCGGAGTAATTAAGTTTAATTTAGAAGAATAATTATATTTAATCCCCGTGGAAAAATTTTTTATTCATAAATCCCGTGATTAAATTTGCTTATTTTTGATGTTTCATTTTTATCAGGGAGATTTTAATAAAAAATTTTATTTTTACATACTCCATCTAGGATTTAAATTCGTATTCTTTTATAGTTTATACAAAATTTCAAATTTGGAATTTGAAGATTTAACTTTGTTAATAATTGAGATTTTATTTGATAATTAGACAATAATTACTGAAA